TATAAAGTTGTACTTTATAATAAAGACAGGGACTTCGTGTCGATCAATCTACAATATTATCTTGATATATGTAATGTAAATATCAAGATAATATATGGAATTTACATAGAACCAATTCTCTTTTTTTTATACATCTTTTTTTGATCAATATTAAAAAACTGTCTTGTCTTACTTTCTAGTTATAATTTATAGATTTCTTTTTATTTGCAATCTGAGTCTCGTGATCTATCGAAAGAATCAACGAAGGAAAAAGCATTAGCGGCATCTATTAAAGAGCCGTAATATTTTTTCTAGCATTCCTAAGAAAAACTGGATTGATCCATTGACAGGAGTTCTATGGTCACTTCTTCGTATTTTAAGTATTTTAAAAGGGAATAAGTATATAAGTATAATAATATAATAATAAACCTCACAAATTTTTAATGCTTGAAACCCTGATAAAGTCAAAATGTAATTTCGAAAAAAAAAAATAATAAAAGAATCGGTAAGTGCGCAATATGTGACTCCCAAGTCAAGATCTTATTATGCATACTCTCTTGTTATACAACTACTATGCCTAATTTTTTCTCATAGAAATCGTGTATACACTTAAAAATTTTCTTTTTGAGCAGGAAAAAGTAAAGTAAAGAGGGAAACAAAAAAGGGGGGGTCGGGCCTTCTTTAGTATCCATCTAAAACTAAAATTATGGGAAGAGCCCGTTCATTGAAATAGAAAATTTAGGACGAATTTGGTTGGAATAAAATTCCAATAATCTGTATCCCTTTGCTTTCGAGATACAAATATGGGAATCCTGGAAATATCTCTTTGATTGAAAGAATTTTATTCATAAAATACATTAATCCAATGTAAGGTAATAAATGAAGATATTTTTTAAATAATTCAAAACATGTTGCAGAACGATCTAGAAAACAATTGATATGGTTTGATTCCTCAATCAATTCGTAGTACCTCTAGAGTCCACTTCTTCCCCATACTACGAGTGAAAGGGAAAAAGTAAAGACTACCATTAAAGCAGCCCAAGCGAGACTTACTATATCCATGTGAATTATGTCCCCTATCTCTATGAAGGAATTATTCCATTATTGCTCATTAATAATAGTCGAATCAACGGCGCAGAGTCAAAAAGGGACTCTGACCGAACAATGTTGATGAACTAATCCCAATAACTTCTACTAAATTCCTATACGACTTTTAATTGGGAAAGACTAAACATTTTAATTGGGAAAGACTAAACACAAGTAAAATAGGCAATGACACCTTAATGGAATGTTACGAATGGAACATATAGGAATAATTAAGGCCTGTTCTTTTTGCCCGTTTTTATCTTTATATAAGTTAATTATATTCTCCATTCAGTCTAATATTGAATGTGAACGCTCATAAATTCTCGTGAGTCTGTATAGATATATAGTAAGTACTCTTATTATTAAGTATAAGTATATTTAAGTATATGTATATTATATGTATATAAAGGCTCTTCCGGTCTTTACACAACTAAACTGCTAATTTAATTAGATTTCGTATCTGGTCTATCCAACGGAATTCAAGACTTAGCCAGTATACACTACATTAGTAGTAGAATAGAGGAGAGGAGATCTGGAAGTCGTGATAGCCCTTCCACCATTAGAATCTTTTTAATCCTAGATGCAAAGATTTACTATAATCTTTTAGAAAACACCCAGGCCGAATGCACAATCCGTTTCTGCTGCCGGGGAAAAAGGGGTGAGTTATATATCAACAGAACATAATAAGAGATTTCTAGTCTTTTATTGATCAGGCGACACCCGGATTTGAACTGGGGAAAAAGGATTTGCAGTCCCCCGCCTTACCACTCGGCCATGTCGCCAAAATAATACAAACAAAAAAAAATAGATGGAAATTTTTCTGCTTAAGGTTGGATTACTGAACCACTTTTTTGTACTTGTATATTGAAGCCTTTTTTTATTAATTCTTTTCCGAAAATAAGGGCCTTTTTTTGATTTAATTTGATCCACTTCTTCGATTGATTCTATAGTATCTCAAAACACACAAACACAGTGCCTAAAAACTTCCCCTCATTTTTCTATTGAAAAGTAAAATGTGTATTTAAAAAAAACAAGTTGATGGCAAATTTGAACCATGAACTATTGACTATTGACTCCTGGCTGCAAATTCATGAATGAGTCTTGGATTTGAATATCAAATTTTGTTTTCCTAATTACACAAGAAAATAAAAAATGATACATAACTAATCAGTGTTTATTCAGTATTTTTTATTTTCAATTTTTCCATTTCAATTATAACAATATCATTATAACAATATATATGGGTAGATGTAAACCCCAGAACATAAATTGTTACACAGATATCTAATTGGTTATCTTATTTATATATGTTGCCTATAGGGAATTCTCATAAAATTTTTGTGTTTCAAATTTTAATTTTCATGGAATAAAAATAGAAGGGCAATATTAGGGGAAGACTTATATATCTATATCTGTTTAATAAATACAACCCCTC